AAGAATAAAAATCTGACACATCATGATACATATAGTAGTGGGGGATTATGGGACAAAAAATAAATCCACTGGGTTTCCGACTTGGTACAACGCAAAGTCATCATTCTCTTTGGTTTGCACAACCAAAAAATTATTCTGAAGGTCTACAAGAAGATCAAAAAATACGAGACTCTATTAAGAATTATGTACAAAAAAATATGAGAATCTCTTCTGGTGCTGAGGGAATTGCACGGATAGAAATTCAAAAAAGAATCGATCTAATTCAGGTCATAATCTATATAGGATTCCCAAAATTATTAATAGAAAATAAACCGCGAAGAATCGAAGAATTACAGATGAATGTACAAAAGGAACTTAATTGTGTGAACCGAAAACTAAACATTGCTATTACAAGAATTGCAAATCCTTATGGACATCCTAATATTCTTGCAGAATTTATAGCCGGACAATTAAAGAATAGGGTTTCTTTTCGAAAAGCAATGAAAAAAGCTATTGAATTAACTGAACAGGCGGATACAAAAGGAATTCAAGTACAAATTGCAGGGCGTATCGACGGAAAAGAAATTGCGCGCGTCGAGTGGATCAGAGAGGGTAGGGTTCCTCTACAAACCATTGAAGCTAAAATTGATTATTGTTGCTATACAGTTCGAACTATATACGGGGTATTAGGAATCAAAATTTGGATATTTAAAGAATAATAAGACTTTTTACGTGTCTTTCCATTTTACCGAGTAATGGAAATAGACCAAATAAAGGACAAAGTTTTTCATACTTCTTATGTTCAATCAAAACAAAAATGAGCAATTCCACAATTCTATAGGGTTGAATAAAAATTCAATTGATCGTTTTATATAATTGCTATGCTTAGTGTGCGACTCGTTGGTTTTTTAGGGTTAGGTTAGGATTAAAAAAAATATACCGACCTGTAGTATTAACTAATAACTATAGCACTAATAACCAACTCATTGCTTCGCATTATCTGCATCCAAAGAACCAGTCAATATATAATATATTGGTTATATCATTGTAGCAACTGAAATCTTTTTTGCATAAAGATAAAAAAACAAATCTGATTATGAGTTGTGAAGTTATAAGTTGTAAAGCGAAACAGAAAAGTATGCGGATAAATGGAAAGATGAGAGAAAGAGAGAAAGAGAATATCAATGATATATGATTCCAATATGTAAGGTCTATGATATGAGTCATCTCATAAAAATAAAATGTAATAAAGCATCAATAAAGATTCATGCCTAATTAGATGAATTCGCTCATAGAACAACAAAATCAAGAGCCTCAAGCCAATAAAGACTGAGAAAATTGACTTAAGAACAAATTTCATTAAGGACTCCGTTGGAGAATTCAGACCTAACCATTAATCGAGAAGCAATGGGAACGATGGAACCCGTGAATGGATACGATTCTATTGAAAATGAATCTCAATAATTCATCGGATGGGATGGCGGAAGGAACCAGAGACCTATTTTTTTATTGTGAGAGGTCATGTATTAACCCTACAACTGAAATCGATATTCAAAGAGTAAATATTCGCCCGCGAAAATTTGTTTTATTTTATTGGATTGATAAATTTTGGTCGATCCACTATGATAAAAAACACAACAAAATAAAGATTCGTTATAACTTAACAAAAAAAAAAAAAAAAAAACGACATTTACATTATCTATAAATTGAATCCATGTTTAATTATATATCTAAATATCTAAACACGATATAAAAATTTCGAATAGATTAAGATTAATTATATGAAATTTCAAAGAATCCTATGATTCAGACTATTATTTATTAATAAATGTATATCTTGATAAAATATTTTTTAGTCGTTTCATTCGCGAGGAGCTGGATGAGAAGAAACTCTCATGTCCAGTTCTGTAGTAGAGATGGAATTGGGAAACAACCATCAACTATAACCCCAAAAGAACAAGATTCCGTAAACAACATAGAGGAAGAATGAAAGGAATATCTTATCGCGGTAATCATATTTCTTTCGGTAGATATGCTCTTCAAGCACTTGAACCTGCTTGGATCACATCTAGACAAATCGAAGCAGGGCGCCGAGCAATGACACGAAATATACGCCGTGGTGGAAAAATATGGGTACGTATATTTCCAGACAAACCAGTTACAGTAAGACCAACAGAAACCCGTATGGGTTCGGGGAAAGGATCCCCCGAATATTGGGTAGCTGTCGTTAAACCGGGTAGAATACTTTATGAAATGGGTGGAGTAGCCGAAAATATAGCTCGAAAGGCTATTTCAATAGCGGCGTCCAAAATGCCTATAAAAACTCAATTCATTATTTCTGGATAGGAATGTAGAACCAAAGGAAAGAAGTTTTGGGTATAAAAAAACAATTGCAGGTTTTCTTTTTTTTTTTTTTATTTCGTCCTTTGCTTTACTTTACATTAAAAAAAAACAGATTAAAAAAATGATATGATTCAACCTCAAACCCATTTGAATGTAGCAGACAATAGCGGGGCCCGAGAATTGATGTGTATTCGAATCATAGGAGCTAGTAATCGTCGATATGCACATATTGGTGACGTTATTGTTGCTGTGATCAAGGAAGCGGTACCAAATACACCTCTAGAAAGATCAGAAGTGATCAGAGCTGTAATTGTACGTACTTGTAAAGAACTCAAACGCGACAACGGAATGATAATACGATATGATGACAATGCTGCAGTTGTCATTGATCAAGAAGGAAATCCAAAAGGAACTCGAGTTTTTGGCGCGATCGCCCGAGAATTGAGACAGTTAAATTTTACTAAAATAGTTTCACTAGCTCCTGAGGTATTATAAGATAAGCCCAAGATATAGTGATAGTATTGAAATAAAATAAATAAATTAGTAGATTATGTCTCACGCATATACTTTGAATAATTTTCATAAAAAAAAAAAAAAAAAGAAAAAGAACATGTTGATTATATCAAAATTCGGAAGCAAGAAAAATTTTAGTTTATCATGGGTAAGGACACTATTGCTGACATAATAACTTCGATACGAAATGCTGACATGGATAGAAAAGGAACGGTTCGAATAGTATCTACTAACGTTACCGAAAACATTGTGAAAATACTTTTACGAGAGGGGTTTCTCGAAAACGTAAGGAAACTTGTGGAAAACAACAAATCGTTTTTGGTTTTAACCCTACGACATAGAAGGAATAGGAAAGGACCATATAGAACTAGTTTAAATTTAAAACGAATCAGTCGACCTGGTCTACGAATCTATTCTAACTATCAACGAATTCCTAGAATTTTAGACGGGATGGGGATTGTAATTCTCTCTACTTCTCGGGGTATAATGACAGACCGAGCGGCTCGACTAGAAGGAATCGGCGGAGAAATTTTGTGTTATATATGGTAATCCTTCTGCTATCCGAATTGTATCCGAAACTTTCTATTTGTGAAAAAAAAAAGACAAGTTGTCTAATATCACCCCTTCTACATTAGTTGATACTTCAAGGAGGGTTGGGCTGAAATGAAAGAAAGAACAAAAATCGATTCATGAAGGTTTAATTACTGAATCACTTCCCAATGATATGTTCCGTGTTTCTTTCTATAATGAAGTCAGATTCTAAGTTATGTTTGAGGAAAGATCCGACACAATTTTTTACATATACTACCAGGAGATAAAGTCAAAATTGAAGTAAGTCGTTATGATTCAAACGGGGGGCGTCTAATTTACAGACTCCACAACAAGGATTCGACTGCTTAGTCGGTTTTTCAACATTCCTGTCATGGGATACAATTCACGGTTCAAAAATTTCAAGAAACTTATTTTCTTCCAATAACAATAAGTATAAGTAGATTCGAAATTCAGTTAATCAAGGAATAACAACTATGAAAATAAGAGCCTCCGTTCGTAAAATTTGTGAAAAATGTAGACTAATCCGTAGGAGGGGACGAATTATAGTAATTTGTTCCAACCCGAGGCATAAACAAAGACAAGGATAATCTTTCGAAAAGGGACTCTCTAAAGAAACCGATCAACAAATCAAAATAGAAGATCTGTTTTGACATGAAATGGATATATCCATATATCTCTGACTTATATTTATGAAATGGTAAAATATGGCAAAATCTATACCAAAAAGCGGTTCACGTAGGGCTGGACGTATTGGTTCACGTAAAAGTGCACGCCGAATACCAAAGGGCGTTATTCATGTTCAAGCAAGTTTCAACAACACCATTGTGACTGTTACAGATGTACGGGGTCGGGTGATTTCTTGGTCCTCCGCCGGTACTTGTGGATTCAGGGGTACAAGAAGGGGGACACCATTTGCTGCTCAAACCGCAGCAGGAAATGCTATTCGAGCAGTAGTGGATCAAGGTATGCAACGAGCAGAAGTTATGATAAAAGGTCCTGGTCTCGGAAGAGATGCAGCATTACGAGCTATTCGTAGAAGTGGTATACTTCTAAGTTTCGTACGGGATGTAACTCCTATGCCACATAATGGATGCAGACCCCCTAAAAAAAGACGGGTGTAGAAATAAATATTTAAGAGATTTCAAGAGAAATAAATGACTCAAAGATCTTATCAAATAATATTACTATGGTTCGAGAGAAAGTAAAAGTATCTACTCGGACACCACAGTGGAAGTGCGTTGAATCAAGAACAGATAGTAAGCGTCTTTATTATGGACGCTTTATTCTCTCTCCCCTTATGAAAGGTCAAGCCGACACAATAGGCATTGCGATGCGAAGAGCGTTGCTTGGAGAAATAGAAGGAACATGTATTACACGCGCAAAATCTGAGAAAATACCACATGAATATTCTACCATAATAGGTATTCAAGAATCAGTACATGAAATTTTAATGAATTTGAAAGAAATTGTATTGAGAAGTAATCTCTATGGAACTTGTAACGCGCTTATTTGTGTCAAAGGTCCAGGATATGTAACTGCTCAAGACATCCTCTTACCGCCTTCTGTGGAAATCGTTGATAATACGCAACATATAGCTAACCTAACGGAACCAA